GAACCCGCATCGTTAGCTTGGAAGGCTAGGGGTTATAGTCGACGCTCAATTCAGTGCTTTGAACGTCTCTAATTCAAAACCGAACATGAAACTTTGGTTTCATTCGGCTCCTTTATGGAATATGAGTAAATTCCTAGATCTAAGATGTGAACAAAATGAACAAAATGATACCCATAACACCTACGTCAGCTTTTTGTTTGAATACAAACAAACAAAATGAATCGCTTTCTAGATGATCCTTCTAGAAGAAGGTGATTCTAACAATCTTTCTAGTTACTTCGTTCTCTATTTCTATTTGAGAGGATCCTAAGGAAAAGGATTTTGTTTCCACCGAGCTAAAACAATATGTCGATGTCTCTAGTAAACCAAAGTCGTCGTTGAATAGCTATTTTGCTCCAATTTCTTTCTTTAGAAAAAAAAATGGAAGATTTAGTTACGATTCGAAATTTACTTTCTATCTTCTGCCATGGATCCTTTACTCATACTTATTCAATTGGAAGTTTTGGTCCAATTGAAAAATTATGTTTCGCAATTTCATAATCCAACTTTTCAATTTATAAGTGACTCATGGATACAAATCACGAGAATTCGTATTTTTTCTCGAATTTCTCATTGAGAGGTAAAGGATTAAATCTTTTTAAGAAATAAAGTTTTTGGTCGGAATATGAACAAAACCGAAAGACCCTTTAACTATTAACGGTTAATAGAACGAATCACACTTTTACCACTAAACTATACCCGCTACAATATGATTATTGTATACAAATGGATCTTTTGTCGAACAAGATCATTGAGCATGATCAAGATAGGATCATTAAAGAATCATCAAAACGAGAACGTTGCACTTTTTTGCGGGGAGATCCTAATTTAATGAGATTCGGGAAAGAGGCTTCATTTAATTTAAATAACAAAAACAAAAGTTTTCCCTTTTGCTGAAGAAGATTGATACGGATAAAAAAAACACTCAAATCATAACAGAAAAATGCATTGTGGAAGAATCGACAGTTTCTTTTTGAGTTCGGTAAAATATAACAAGAAAAAGAATGTAATATAGTCTTTGTTCTTTTTTTTTGTTGCTTGAATATAAAATATTCAATTGAATATAATAAGAAAAGTCTTTTTGTTTTCAAATCAGATAAATCATTATTTATCTATAATTCGTTGGAACAAAAAAAAAGAGCCCGGCCCGGTCAGTACCTAGCCGGGCCATGAGAATAAGAAGGGCCTTTCGAACAAAATCAACACAAATGGGTCTTGCTTATTTTTTTTTTAGTTCTATTGTTCGCGCGGTTTAGCCCATCTTTTAGATAAAGGAAATTCCCGATTTGTGGATCTCTATATATATAATAGAATAGAGAAAGAAGAAAGATTCCTTACATTATGTGTAATGTAGTAATTATCTTTTTCAATTGGGAGAGATGGCTGAGTGGACTAAAGCGTCGGATTGCTAATCCGTTGTACGAGTTATTCGTACCGAGGGTTCGAATCCCTCTCTTTCCGTTTCCGTTGATGAATTTATTTGATTTTTTTCCAATTTTGAAAATCTTAGTGAAACGTGTAGAATAGATAAAATTCTATAAGAAAATTTGCAAATTAACTAAAACCAAGGAAAACCCCCTGTATTTTATTCTTCACGTCCAGGATTTCGCCCTGGATCATTAGATAGGAATCCAAAGATAAAGAGAGACACAAAAAATATCACTACGGTATAAACGAAGAGTTTCAGAGTAAGCATTACACAATCTCCAAGATGGTTTTTTTGAAAAAAAAAAGAGAATAGATCTTCTATTTTTCTACCACATATCCTAAAGAAATGCGGTTTTTCTAGAAATGCATTGTCACAAATTCATTTGTTTTTCATTAACCCAAATTTTGGTTTATATCCAAATTAGATATTATATTGCGGGAGACCCTATATAGGGATAGGGTTAGGGTCTTTCACGGGAAAGGGGGTCAAAAATGAGGAAATGGGGGTAAGCCTGGGTTTTGTCGACTATACACGAATTTCGGCGTGTGAATCGAGGGTTCATACTCTAAAACTTATCTGGTTTTTTCAATTGTTAGAATGTTTTTTTATCGAGGAAATCATACATTTTCTAGGATATTATTATTCAGGATCTCATCGAAAACTTACAGCAGCTTGCCAAACAAAAGCTAAGAGAAAAAAAAGCACAGGTATGACTGGCATAAAATCCACAATTGGATTCAAAAAAGCATAGGCTTCGGGCAATTTGCCGAAGAAAAAACTACTCGAATAAAAGGGAGAATTAATACAAATACAGATCAAACTAACGATATTAAGCATAACAGACATTTTGTTCTTGGAGATAATTGCATTTTGATTGCGTTTTTGATATAAGGAAAAAGAAAGTAAGTAAGGTAGACAAAAACCCTTCTTTTTCTTTGAATCCACCCAACCAAAAATCCTCCAATTCTCAAAGGAGGATAGAATAAATCATACTTTCATACAATATCTTAATTGAATTCTATGTAATGATCAATAAATTAAGTTGAATTCTATATCTATATGTATCAAAATCCTAGTACCAATCAATTCTATAGATCTATAGACATTTGGACTGGAGTTGACAAACAAGCAATACCAATATTATTGTTTCTTAGTGTCGATTAGAAATTGAAATGGGGCGTGGCCAAGTGGTAAGGCAACGGGTTTTGGTCCCGCTATTCGGAGGTTCGAATCCTTCCGTCCCAGCGCAGTCCATTTTTTATGTTCCATTATTCCCATAGAAATAAATAGGGGAGTGGGTAGGAGTTAATCCATATTAATTTTAATATCTGTGTCTGTTCGAATTTCATTAATAAATGATCAAGTTCCATATTATATAGAACTATGTTATGGAGCTGATGTTTTTTCTTTGAATCTAATTTGATTTAGGTATTTCGTGTTTGACTCGAATGAAAAATTGGAAATCTATTTAAGGCTTGAGGCAGGGGTGATTTATCCTATCCCTTTGTATTCACTTTCTCACAAGAGTCGATATTACTCAACCCCATTTAAACCAAATACATATTAATCGTATAATATAATCATATAAATGGTACGTATCATTCTATTTCAATGACAAGAAAATTTTGGGTTCTTTGTGAAAAAGATTTGTAATCCTTAAATTATTTAAACTGAAATTATAGATATTCGATAATATAGAATATCTATAACAGTGACAATTGTTCAGTCTATCTGATAGATACGAAGAACCTTCCCTTTCAAATTTATATTTGAAATTCAATCAGTGATGAGTCAATTCAAAAAGAAAGACCGATCCTCCTATGAAGATCAAAGGTGATGCTTATTGTCCAATTTTCTTCAAATTCCATTTAATAATAATAATGATGTAGAAATAGGAAACCTTTTCAATTTCAATTAGAAAGATTTTTTTTACTAAAAAAAATCTTTCTAATGATTCCTTGTACGTGGAATCTTTGAAAAAGTAAGAAATCGTTTAATCTATCCTATTGAGTCACTTGAAGATACAGATTCAAAAAGTTATTCGTTTCTCTATTTCTATTTTTTTCTCGGATCTCTATATTATTTATGTATGTTAAAAATGCTGTCTTGCTAAGACTTTTTCAGAAAAATCCACATATCATATATTCATATATAGAAGAAAAGTCTAGATTACGATGTCTATGGACAGCTGAACCAGTGACTATTCATGATTCCATAATTGAATCAATTTCATACCGGTTCCAAATTAGAGGAATGTTATGGTAAAACTTCGTTTGAAACGATGTGGTAGAAAGCAACGTGCGACTTGAAGGACACGATCCGTTGTGGATTTTGACATCCACCATTTTTGATTTGTCTAGGAATAAGGGTGCTCTTGGCTCGACATTGTTTGTTCTGTTACACCCGAACCCTTCGTTTTTTTGTTAGGTTGTAAATAGTGCACGCTGGAGCTCGAATAGAAAGTATTAATTCATTTCTCGGGGGCAAGGATCTAGGGTTAATGCCAATCAATTGGAGGAACAACTTCGTAAATATATCGAACATATATAGGAATCGAAAGGATCCAATTCGAGCAAGTTTCCAATTCAAAAGCAAAACTTGTTGAGATTAATTCAAATTTTTCGATTCAAAGTGTATCACGCGGGAATCGACTGTCCCTAGGATTTTTTGATCGAAAGAAATCAAAAGGGGGTATGTTGCTGCCATTTTATTTTGAAAGAATTAAGAAACACCGAAGTAATGTCTAAACCCAATGATTAAAAATAAGGAAAGGATCTCAGAACAAGGAAACACCCTTTTAATTGTCTCAATCGTCTCACTAACTGGATCGGACTAAAGAATCCAAATAGAATTTGAAATGGTTTAAACGAGACAAACAAAAGGGAGTAAAGACGACTCAATAAATGAAATTGACTAACGATTTTTCCTTTGAACTATTTGAGAGTTATCCAACTTGAGTTATGAGTACGAATGGTTTATTTTTCATTTTCAGGAAGAAAAAAAGACTGAAATCACAATCTAATTTATTTTATGGGCCCATTTGTCATTTAATTTATTAGAATTGCATATATAGACAAAACGTCGAATCAAATCATTTTTTCGCGAGCTGTACGAGGAGAAAACTTCCTATACGGTTCTAGGGGGGGTATTGTTCATCTACATCTATCCCAATGAGCCATCTATCGAATCGTTGCAATTGATGTTCGATCCCGAAGAGAAGGAAAAGATCTTAGAAGGGTGGGCTTTTATGATCCAATGAAGAATCAAACTTTTTTAAATGTTCCTCTTATTCTATATTTCCTTGAAAGGGGTGCTCAACCCACGGGAACTGTTCAGAATCTTTTAAAGAAAGCCGAAGTTTTTAAGGAACTTCCGCCTAATCAAATGAAATTAAATTAAAGAAATACCAGGGGGGGCAGCGACTTGTATATAACTTTGTCTAACTTTTTTCTACTTGCCCCCCTTTTTCTTTTTTTCTTCCGTATTCATATTTATTTATCATAGTTTCGGTCGAATCTTATGGTCTAGATGGTCTAGAATGACCAAATTGATTGATCTTATAAATATCCAATTTGCGCATTTCCTTTATTCAATTGTGTGGTTTTCATTGGAACTCGACTAAGCAACAACAAGGAATCTACTTTGCTTATTCCACTTAGATTGATGAAATACATTAGCATTAGGGACTAAAAAATCCGATATATTTTTTTTTTGAATTCTTCTTTTTTTATTCTTCGATTTATACTTTTTCTATCTATGTAGATTAGATATGTAGTGTCAATCCAAGACAATTTTGAATAGTATTGTATTCCATTGTTAAATGTTAAATTGAAATTCAAAGGATTTCAATTGGATTTCATGCAATTTCTCCTTTCCAATGTATTTTTTCTCAACATTTATATTGACAACAGTGTATTGAACAAATATAATTCATCGTGATAAGCGATCCGGGTCTATTTATTTTTGTCCCATAGTTTTGTTACTTTATCTTATTCAAATTATGCTTTCTTTGATACAAGAGGTTTTTTTGATTGAAAGAAGGCTAGATAACATAAGAGATGCTCTATCCATTTTCACAATGCTGTATCTTTTTTTTCTTTTATTTTATCTGACAATTTCTTGTATTTTCATCTAATTGTATTTTCATCTAATCACTTCATTTTTCTGTTTTGAATCCATTATCAAATCTGTTTTTTTTTAGATTTGTTAACTCAAGGGTTTGATTGGTTTGTATAATATCGTTTTTTCTCTTTGTTTAAAATAAATTTAATTGAATTTGATTGTATCTATACACCCTTTGTTGAAGTTTTCTTTAATCTATCTTTCTTTTTTAGGGTTGCTAACTCAACGGTAGAGTACTCGGCTTTTAAGTGCGGCTAGAATCTTTTACACATTTGGATGAAGTGACGAATTCGTCCGTAACCTTGGTAAACTTTGGAAGACCGCGACTGATCCTGAAAGGGAATAAATGGAAAAAATAGCATGTCGTATCAATGGAGAGTTCTGAGGATATTTCATTCTTATCGGATTGGTATAAAACCTTTTTTGAATTCTTGGAACGGAACAAAATAAAGTCGGGTCAAATGAATAAATGGATAGGAGCCCTGTGGCTTCAATTAATTATCAGAAAGAAAAAGCAACCGGCTTCTGTTCTTAATTTGAATAATTTCCCGATCTAACTAGACGTTAAAAATAAATTGGTGCCTGATACGGGAAGCACTTATCACTCCACGAGTGGATTCTATTTTTTTTTAATGAATCCTAACTATTGACATTCTCCATTATGGACTGAAGATGCGTGTGTAAAAGAAGCAGTATATTGATAAAGAAAGTTTTTTCCGAAATCAAAAGAGCGATTCGGTTTCAAAAATAAAAGATTTCTAACCATCTTGTTATTCTATAACATAAACATAGACGAATTAAATGAAATGGATGGAAAAAGGAGAGGGTAGAGAATCCGTTGATAAGTTTATCTGTCCTCGAGGTATCGATTTTGACAGAATACCTTGTTTTGACTGTATCGCACTATGTATCATTTGATAACCCCCCCAATCTTCTACCTTTAATTCAAATCGAATTTCAAATGGAGGAAATCCAAAGATATTTACAGCTGGAGAGATCTCAACAACATGACTTCCTATATCCACTTATCTTTCAGGAGTATATTTATGCATTTGCTCATAATCGTGCTTTGAGTAAATTGATTTTGTCGGAAAATCTGGGTTATGACAATAAATCCAGTTTACTGCTCGTGAAACGGTTAATTACTCGACTGTATCAACAGAATCATTTTCTGACTTCTCCTAATGATTCTAACCAAAATCCATTTTGGGCGCGCAACAAGAATTTGTATTCTCAAATCATCTCAGAGGGGTTTGCTTTTATTGTCGAAATTCCATTTTCTTTACAATTCCTATCTTGTCTAGAAGGGGAAACGAAGAAGATAGGAAAATCTCAGAATTTACGATCAATTCATTCAATATTTCCTTTTTTCGAGGACACTTTTTCACATTTTAATTTTGTGTTAGATATGGTAATACCTCGCCCTGTTCATGTGGAAATCTTGGTTCAAATCCTTCGCTATTGGGTAAAAGATGCTTCCTCCTTGCATTTATTACGAGTCTTTCTCAACGAATATTTTAATTGGAATAGTCTTCTTATTCCAAAGAAAGCCAGTTCCCCTTCTTCAAAAAAAAATAAAAGATTATTCTTATTCTTATATAATTCTCATGTATGTGAATATGAATCCATTTTCGTCTTTCTACGTAACCAATCTTTTCATTTACGATCAACATCTTCTGGAGTTTTTCTTGAACGAATCTATTTCTATATAAAAATAGAACGTCTTGTGAACGTCTTTGTTAAGATTAAGGATTTGGGGGCAAACCTGCGGTTGGTCAAGGAACCTTTCATGCATTATATTAGGTATCAAAAAAGATCCATTCTGGCTTCAAAAGGGACATTTATTTTCATGAAGAAATGGAAATTTTACCTTGTCACTTTTTGGCAATGGCATTTTTCAGTGTGGTTTC